GTCATCATCAATATCGTCACTATCATCAATATCGATATCGTCACTATCATCAATATCGATATCGTCAATAAGATAACCTTTAGGCTTGTCATCCAGGAACTTGTTCGGAAATACCGTAATGAAAGGAACATAGGAGTTTGTCGCTAGGTATTTGACCAAATAGGATCGTCCAGTTCCTATAGAACCTATCACCAAAATACCCCTAGAAGGGGATAGGGCTAAGCGGAGCGAAAAGGGTTTTCCATGAGATGGGAAATGAGAACTATTAGCCCCACACGAGGTTTGTGAATAAGTGATTGTCTGATAATGAGCAAGGAATATCCGTCTTTCTGCTAAACAGGATCTATTGAACTCATAATTCATTAGATACTTTTTATGAATGTCAACTAAGTATCGTAAGTAAATGGATCCCGGTTGTTCAATCATTTGATAACCAGAGTCATTCTTTGATAAACGATCACTATGAGTCAGACTCAATAGAATTTGATCAATCCTTTTTTCCGTCGTTAAGGTGGAGAACTGAACCAAGAATTCTCTTTCTTCATCATCAATCGAATCACTGTTCGCGACCCAGGATTCTATTTTATCATCAATCCAATCACCGTTCACGTTTTTTCTTTTTCTTATCAATGAATAGATCTCTTTACTTGTACGACTTAGATGTCTCGTATTTCTCGAAAAAGTGATTCGATTGATGGGATTTGGTATGATACTGATGAGATCGATGAGATTGATATTCAAATATTTCTTCTTAGAACGTATTGATTTGACCCCATAAGCGGGACCACCACCCAATAGCATGTTGCCGCCAGAAGCAGAATCCCGTATTTCTTCCAGAGAATCTCCTAATTGTTCCAGAGCAACTAGAAAGAGATTCTTTAACCAGAAAGAATTCAGTTCAGATGTAGGATACCTATCCAGAAGTTTTCGCAACTCAATCATGTATGATGGAATCATCAAAGATTTGATCTTTTCTAACTCTGTCTGTAACTCACTAGAGGCTCGGAAAACAAAGAGAAGATGTGTACGAACGAGATATCCAGCAACAAGAAGAAGGAAAAGAATTGAATAGAGGAACTCCCAAGCATTTGGTGATCTCAGATGTGTCCATATCAATGGAATGGGTGACTCATTATTTCGATGAATCATTTCTTCGGACAGAAGAAGATTCTGTAAACACTTACTCGAACTCTCACTTATCAGATTCCGTTGTGGAAGAATCGACCACCACTTTTTCTGAGGAATTGGCCATGATATATCTGATCCATGCATAATATCATGAAAAACGGACACAAAATTTTGACTGCCACTTAGGGAATATTGAAAGGGAATATTCAATATCAAATAAATATTGTTTTTTAAGGTGAAATAAAGATATTTACACCCCGTCCAAGTAAGGAACCATGGCATATAGGTTTGGAACAAATTCCATTTTGAGAGATTTGAAAAAGCACTATCTCGTTGAAGGGTTCTACCTACTTCCCCCTTCTCAACGTTTTTCTTTAGACAAAGACTCAGTTCTTTCCTCTTTCCGGACGGCACATATTTCTCAAAACATGGAGTGTGAATCAAACCCATGTTTGAATTGAAACGGAGATAGTGATGCAAGTTTTTCCCTTCTGAATCAGATAGATTCATATCTGAAAGAAGCTGACAATAAGTTCTTTCAAAATTGACTATTTGTTCCTCTATTACAGGTGTTCCAGAAATGTCTGCAATCGAGTAAACAGGAACGGATGGATCGGATCGAATTGAAAAATGGAAAGATTTGTACAAGTTATACGTTTCATTACCACTTTGTGGAACATTGTTAGGTATGAATATGCCAGATACCTGTGACTCAATTGGTGAAATAGTCTCTCTCTCCCCCAAAACATGTTTTTTTTTACCGAAACACAAAGAAAATATTTTGTTGCGAATGCACAAGATATTGGGGAATTGGGCATATGTAAAATCATAATTATGAATACGGGTCTTTTCCCCATAAAAATGGAATCCTTTGTTACAATAGAACCAGAAGCGATGGGGATGATTCAAGAATTGAAGTCTGTTTGCTCTATAAAAAGAAGATATCAATGCACTTTTCTGAGGATTCAACCAATTGTTTCGATCGTGGGATATCATTGATAAATAGGAATCCGTGTTCTCAAAGGATTTCCTGCGATTTTTTCTAGTACGGAATGAGTCAATCATGCACTTTTGTATCTTGTTGAACAAAAAAGGTAATATTGTTCCTGTATTGATTAAAAATTTCGATCTTTGGGAAGTATCATGATCATACAATAAGAAGGGTTTCAATTTATTCAAATAAACGATTTGAACACCTATTGATTCTAACAACTGATTGCCGGGTTGATCATTTAGACCTTTCAATTCATAGATGTGGATTTCGGCCCTATGAATGGAGATATTCCCGAGACTCACAACGAAAAAAGGAAGTGACTTAGATAAAAAGAGAAGCGACTTGGACAAAAGGAGAAGTGACTTGGACAAAAAGAAACGAAGTGACTTGGACAAATCTTGTTTGTCGATAACCTCGGACCAATCAATCGAATATTGATTAATACGTAATCGATCGAACATTACTTGAAAACGGTGTTTCTGCTCAGAAACGAAATGCTCCAAATGTTCCTGGAAATTCTTGCTTCCATTGGAGCATTTGTATCTATATACATTAGGATCCAGATTCGTGGATCTCTCGGTTCGAGAAATAAGAGGATCGAACCACTTCTTCTTAATCTTTTTCAAATTGGATAAATGTTGGTTGATCTTATCTATTATTATAGTTAGATGATTCAGAATATCATTTCCTATTGGGTGCTTTTGAATTCCTATGGGATGCTTTTGAATTCCATATGCGAAGTTGCAATCGGGTCGATTCATTAAAAAGAATCGATTCAATACATTTCTTATGTACCCATAGGTACTATATTGGATTTGAATCTGATTTCGGATCAATCTATATTGATGGATCGCCTCCATTATGTTGTTGTGAGCAAATACCGCTATTTTTGGTTTTGGATCTTCCAAATCATTCCCGCAGGAGATCCGGACCGATTTTTTTTTTATCTTTCGATAAAAAGATTCATTCTCTTTATAAAAAATAGAAAGTAGAACCAATAAAAATAAATCATAAAAAATAGAAGATAGAACCAATAAAAATAAATCATAAAAAATAGAAGGTAGAACCAATAAAGATTTCTTTTTCGATTCATCCCCGGAGTTGAATACCTCATTCAATAATTTTCCGTAGGAATCAATAGACAAGCCAAATTCCTTATTATGATAGGCTAAACCCGGCTCGGTTATTGATAGAGTGAATAGATCTGCCATTTCTTGAAATGTCTCTTCTAATTCAAACTCGTGGTGCAACCTGTATCCCCCTTTGTTCCGATCATGGAATAGATGAAATAAATCAAAAAATGCATTTTCGTTCAAGAATGAAATCTTATTGGAACTGTCCATATCCGGTTCATCCTTCGGAACCATATCCCATCCCGGATCTGCTGCAATCGAATGAACTGAGGAGGTATTTTGTAAATACGTAATTATCTTGAATATATCAACTATTTCTTTATTTTCCGATCGCCTCGAAGGGACAAAAGAAACACCTTGTTGTTTCTTCAACAATTTCTGATCTATAGTCGACCTCTCGGTAGGATTCAAACCCAGATGAAGTTCTGACCATCTATCAGAGAAAAAAGAACGAATTGATCTTGTAGGATTCCCAAGAAATTCTTCTATTTCTTCTGGAAGCAGATGATTATTCATCTGCTTCTCACGTTCCGGGAATAGCCGAGCCATTGAGGAATATCCGGAAAGGTATTTTGAGAATCGATCTGATTTTATCTCTGTTCGTTCCGTTTGAAGAAAGGAAGTATCTAAAAGAATTGATCTTTTTTTTAGTTGCTGAATCTCCGTTTGATTGATCAATGTGTGATATTCCGAACCCTCATTACTAATGGAATTGAAAGGATCTATGGATTGATCAGAAAATCCTTTCGATTGGCTAGAATCCGTTACTTGAAAGAAAATGGATCTTATGGAATCATATTGAATATTTGACGATACATTCCGTACCTTGCTAAAAACCCGATTCCTGTTTACCAACCACGCATTGTCTAACCAAATCAAATTCTCTCTCGAGACGTTCCTCAAAAAATCCGATTTGTGCCGATTCTTCCCCCCAATAACGAAGAGATCTTGGCGGAATTGCCACATATGAAATTGAGCGCAATTTTGCAAAAAACTACCCCCCTTGTTTCTCGAGAGGAGATGGGAAACATGTTCAATCTCGTTTGATTGAATAGTCGCCTCAGCTCCTTGTTGTTTGAAGAAACCCCCCTCATCAATTGGTCTTTTTTCACGAAAAGCAGACATGAGATAACAAATCAAATGTTTCACTAAAATTTCGAATAGCTGTCCCGAATTCAAGTTGATTATGTTTCTCTTCTTACTCGGAGAAAGGCGGTCAAATAATTTCCAATCATGGTCCTTGCGGATCGGATCATTCGTATAGGATACAAAAAAAAACTCCAGATATTTTATATCTTTCTCTTTGAATGAGATCTCAATTCCAGCTGCAATTTCATTCGATATCTTACAGCTGGAATTCCTCTTTTTTACGATCGCATTCCTCCATCGCCGCGAACCCCAGTTAGATTCAGACATGATACACTTTTTAGTTATTGGAAGAACCCAAGTACTTTCTTTCGGATCCATGAAACAATTCTCATAGATATTTTTCCCTTTTGGAAGATACAGGAGCGAAACAATCAACCTATTGAGATTGGAAGACAAAAAGGATTCTTTCAATGTATAATTGGGGGGTCCAATGGAACGCAGAGGTTTAGGAAGAAGCCCCATCAAATAGATATTTTTTCTTTCGACCCTATTTCGATTGTATATAAGGACCGCTACTACAAGTACAAGCAGTACTACTGCTTTGATCGTGCAATGTCGACGAATTGAACCCTGTGAATCACGTGAAATTAGGACAC